TACGAGAAAGACACACGCGTCGGGATAGAAAGAAAAATAGTATTTAAAAACAAATCTCCGCTTGTTGAAGGTTAAGTTTCGAAATCGAACAACCCCTTACTGTCGTGTATCTCCGATTAATGCAGCCCCAGATGCTTCAATTGTCGATTCGAGTATTGAGCGAAAGGTTACACCACCACCTACTAGGTAGGTTCTATATTATATATTACAGGTCAATCCTATTCCATACCACTAGGCGGCATAAGGGAAGAAGCACTACACCTAGGAATCAACAACATGAACACTTTGTTAGAAACTTTTCCCTTCCTTAATAACAGGATCCGGATTAACAAAAATGGTTGTGATAACAAATATCCATCTCGTTTGTACTTTTGGTACCTGTATAACCATCGAAGACTGTTGAAGTGACGAATTCCGCGAAATTTGGTAGGAGGCGTTGAGGACAAAGAAATTGTTGGGGTTACCCTTTCATTTTTATTTAGATCTAGTATAAATTATCAATACGTTTAATGTTAAGAAAGGGTCCCCTGCAGGAAGGTTGGCTAGAAATTTATTGTAAAAACATTAGCCCCGCTCGGTTTATAATGAGAATATTTCAATCGTTGTTTTTTATTCCCTGTATTATTTCTCATTATGCACATAAAGGAGGAGCCATATGAGATAAAAATCTCACGTATGGTTCTGGAACGGATATTTATCGAATAATGAAGACCGTAACGGATGTCAGCGCAATCCGAAGGAAATTATGCGGAAGCTTTACAAAATTATTATGAAGCTATGCGACTAGAAATTGATCCCTATGATCGAAGTTATATACTCTATAATACAGGCCTTATCCACACAAGTAATGGGGAACATACAAAAGCTTTGGAATATAATTTTCGAGCACTCGAACGAAACCCATTTTTACCACAAGCTTTTAATAATATGGCCGTGATCTGTCATTACGTGCGACTATCTCCACTATAGAAAAAAAGTAAAAAGCAAATCAGATAGTAAATACTAGAAACAAAACAAATTATAGGCTTTCTACATATGTATCGTCCAAAAAACGATTTTTATCAGCTGTAGCAAAGAAAAAAATTTCATAGAAATTAAATTATGAAGACATAGATATGCCTATATAATTCTATGGATAGCGGTAAAGGATCTAATTGATAGACAAAGCGCCATAAAGATAAATTAGTACGTTTTTAGCTAATTATATAATTTATAATAATAATATAGAATAAAAACTGCTTACTTATGTCATGCTATGATATAATGGTTAGGAATTGACTTATGTAATAAAGTCAATCCACTAAGGGTATTGAGCAGCGGCGTAGGATCTGATCCCAAAGAAAGATAGTAAGTCTTTCTGAAGGAAAGTCTTTTTCAAGAATTCTATATAAATTTATATGTGAAACCGAGATAGGTACCTTTCTTAAAATTATAAAGAGAGATGCCTCTACTTTACTTTATACTTTATTGAGGGTGGGATAAAAGATAAAACTTATGATCAAAATAAAAATAAAAGTTTGAAACTTATGGAACGTATTATTTTTTGGTTAACCCAATAAAAAGTGGGATCGATCTCTGAGAAATCACATTTCATTTTCGTTATTTATTTATGGTAGATAAAAATGAAAATGGGACAATTGACCGACGAGCCGTATGAGGTGAAACTCTCAAGTACGGTTCTAAGGGAAGGAATTCACTTACCTATTTCGACCGGGGAGAACAGGCCATTCGGCAGGGAGATTCTGAAATTGCGGAAGCTTGGTTCAATCAAGCCGCTGAATATTGGAAACAAGCGATAGCGCTTACTCCAGGTAATTATATTGAAGCGCAGAATTGGTTGAAGATAACGAGGCGTTTCGAATAAAAATCGAAAAAAGAAGAACGCTTTTGATCGATTCCTTCGAATCTAAGATCATTACATTTCGTCAAAATAAACGATACACAATAGTTAAGAATTTAAATAGAAAATAGAGTTTCCTATTTAATTAGAATTAATATTTTTATTTTTTGAAATATTAATTCTAATTAAATAGAAGTAAAGTAAAAGTAATATGTTCTATGTAAAACATGAAATAGCTCCATCTAGTAGCTTCTAATTGAGATATGAATACATTAGATTGAACAAACAAAAAAAGTTTTTGCATCAATCCGAAAAGAAGGGGTTTTCTAATATTAAAAAGGAAATGGGTCCGTTAGGCGCCATATAGCTATGTCATAATATATTCGAACACTTGCCCTGAATACACTTCCAGATCATAATTGGTCTAGTGAATAACTAAATAAAAAATAGATAAATGTAGATCGAAGGTAAATTAAAATAAACGAATTCGAAATATCGATCATAGGTTTATTAATTACTTGATTACTTAACTGTTGGCAAGTCTCGTTAGATGTTGTTATGTGTTGTACGGAAAGAGGAGGACTCAATGATTATTCGTTCGCCGGAACCAGAAGTTAAAATTTTGGTAGATAGGGATCCCATCCAAACTTCTTTCGAGGA